TTTATTTGTACGGTATCTGAACTGAATCTTGTCTATTCGCATCCTTGAACTACTCTATTGAATCTTTCAACCTTAACCTTCGAATATGTAAATGAATATGTATTCATATCAATTAATTGGTAAAATAGAGACTCATACAAATTAATCATGTGTCAGGAACCAGATTTGAACTGGTGACACGAGGATTTTCAGTCCTCTGCTCTACCAACTGAGCTATCCCGACTATTCCTGATGTCTCATCCTCATTTTCATTTTACTAGATAACTGGGGTCTATGTCAATTGAAAGGGTATTACAAAGCGTCATTCAGGTCCTATAATTTGTCAAAAGAACAATTTTGTAAGTTTCAGTATGAATAAAAATATCGATCGTGAATCATTCAAATGGGGATTCCTTGCTCAAAGATGTTCATTTGTACATGTATCATATATATCACATGTGATAAGAGAACAGCATTTCCGCTCAGATCCATTTGTATAAAGAGTAGTGAATGAGAAAGAAAAGATAAGGAATTTTGAACCGCTAAGGAAAAAAGGATAAAATAAATAAAAAGGATACGAGAAATAATTAGGGAGTCAAATGGTCTTTTTGGGGATAGAGGGACTTGAACCCTCACGATTTTTTAAATCGACGGATTTTCCTCTTACTATAAATTTCATTGTTGCCGGTATTGACATGTAGAACGGGACTCTATCTTTATTCTCGTCCGATTAATCAGTTCTTCAAAAGATCTATCAGATTATGGAGTGAATTGTTTGATCAATGAATATTCGATTCTTTCTTCAATATGGAATCGATTCACAACAATTCTTTTCTATTATGTATACAGGTTTATCCTTCATCTTTTATGAAGTTTCGATAGAAGGATTCCTCTACTAACGTAAGACAATCAACTCCATTCGTTAGAACAGCTTCCATCGAGTCTCTGCACCTATCCTTTTTGATTTTCGCTTTCTGAACCTTTGTTTGTTTTCGGAAAACGTGATTTGGCTCAGGATTGCCCATTTTTATTAATTCCAGGGTTTCTCTGAATTTGAAAGTTATCACTTAGTAAGTTTCCATACCAAGGCTCAATCCAATTAAGTCCGTAGCGTCTACCAATTTCGCCATATCCCCTTTTTTGAGCTGAAAATATCATTGTGATCTCGTTCCCTTTTTTCTTTCATTTATACCGTGAATTCATTAGATAAATGCCGATTCTTGTCTCGAAAAAGTGGTTTCTCCTCTTTGTCTTTGATTTCTTGTCTATCTTCTTTCATCTTCTATGGGAGGCTTATATTTGGTCCAATCAAAAACGATTTTATCATTTCTGTATCCGAAATTCAATATAAGTGGATACATACCCTATACATCTGTCTCGCTTCCACTCATTTACCGATGAAATTTCGAATACTTGAACGGTCGACTCCTTTTTTTATTTTTTACGACTCCTTTTTTTATTTTTTAATTAAAAAATAATATTTCATTGTGATAAAAAAAATTGAAATTATATATCGCTAGATTAATTGTTATGTTCTATAATATTTAACAGTTATTTGAAATTCTATATTCTATTCTTTAATATATTCATATTAATTATGAATAGTGAATATGAATAGCTTAATAGTTAATAGCAAAGATTCTAAGAGTTTATTGAATTCCTATGCATGTCGAATTTATGTTATGTGAGCCTGCTTAGCTCAGAGGTTAGAGCATCGCATTTGTAATGCGATGGTCATCGGTTCGATTCCGATAGTCGGCTTTTCTCTATTTATTTTATTCGATGTTTTACATGATTCATAATGCATCTTTGAAATCAAAGAATATTGAAAAAAAAAGTGTCTTCCTCTTGTAGCAAAAGCCATTGATTTATTATGTTATTTATTATGTTATAGGAATTTACAACTATGTCACGAAAAGAATCCTTTTCTTTTTCTATATATAGAATATAAAAATATGGATATTTATCCAACTCATCTCATTATTCTTTAATAGAATAATACTTCAGTAAATTTCGCTTTATTTCAAATTTAGTTCATTTTTAGTTTAGGTTTATTCTGTAGAATGAAATTTCATCAATAAGAATTAATAATTAAATATAAATAAGAAGAAGGAGTCTTTATGTCGCGTTACCGAGGTCCTCGTTTCAAAAAAATACGCCGCCTGGGGGCTTTACCGGGGCTAACTAATAAAAGGCCCAAAGCTGGAAGTGATCTTAGAAACCAATCGCGTTCCGGGAAAAAATCCCAATATCGTATTCGCCTAGAAGAAAAACAAAAATTGCGTTTTCATTATGGTCTTACAGAACGACAATTACTTAAATACGTTCGTATCGCCGGAAAGGCAAAAGGGTCCACAGGTCAGGTTTTGCTACAATTACTTGAAATGCGCCTGGATAACATCCTTTTTCGGTTGGGTATGGCTCCGACTATTCCGGGAGCTCGCCAATTAGTTAACCATAGACATATTTTAGTCAATGGTCGTATAGTAGATATACCCAGTTATCGCTGCAAACCCCGAGA